ATATAAATTGAGATTATTATTTCAATTTTCATTTTAATTAAATTTTTCAATTTATTAAAATGAAAACCAAGAACTAATAATTTATGTTGGATCGGCACTAGATATATAATTGACATATATACAAAAGAGTGTAGGCGGACGAATAAATTAAAAAAGAAGTATAAAAATCCCAGGTTTATTCAATTAATATCAATCAATATAAGTATTAATATTAAGTACAAAGTAAAAAAAGCAAGCTTAACCCTTTGCTTTTTTATTTGTTCATCGAATTCCAATGAAAAATAAAAAACACCCATTGACATGACAATAATATCAAAAATTTAAGACCAAATTGTTTATTCTCTCGATATTTTTCTCATCTATTACATCAATAAAACCAATAAAATAGATTTTTATCGTTATAAAAGACGACATTCTATAAGTAGAAAAAATAAATTCTATAAGTAGAAAAAATAAATTAAATATGATATAAATTGAAAAGGGGAAAAAAAAGCAAAGAAAAGATTATACAAAAATCTATACAAATCATCCACACCTTACCTTCTTTAATTTATATATATTTATATTTCATTAATTTCATTTTGTTTGGTGATTAAGGCGAAGTTCTATAAAAACTCCCGCCTTCTTTGAAATATCATAAACAGTTCCTGTAGGCTGAGCGCCTTTTTCAAGAAAATATAGAATAACAGGAACGTTTAAATAAGTTTGATTCTTTATCGGATCATAAAAACCCACTTTCCGAAGAGCTCTTCCTTCTCTTCGGGATCGAACATCAATTGCAACGATTCGATAAATGGCTCATTGGGATAGATGTAGAGAAACCCCCCCGAGAAACGTATAAGAAGTTTTCTCCTCGTACGGCTCAAGAAAATTCAAGTTATGTTTATATACAAAATTAGAATGGCAAATAGATCCATAAAATCATCAAATCAATTAGACCAAGAATTCTCTTTCTTTATTATATGATTTAAATACTTGTTTCTTACTCTTTCCCCAACAAAAAAGGATTCTCATATTTGTAATTTGCACTCTCATAACTCAAGTTGTATAACTCGCAAAGAAAACCTTTTAAGTATTTCATTTATTGATTATTGAGCGGTCTCTAATCCCTTTTTTATCTGTCTCCTTTCGAATCTATTTTGATTTAATCTAGTTCTAGTTGTTAAGACAATTGAAAACGGTATTTCCTTGTTCTAGGATCCTTTATCTTTGCCTTGAATCATTAGGTTTAGATATTACTTCGGTGATAGTTAATCGTTTCAAAATGGCAGCAACACACCATTTTTTGTGATTTCTTTCTATCAAACAATCATATGAATGGTTGATTCTTGTGTAATACACTTTTGATTTGAGCGAAAGGATTTTACCAATTCCAAAAGATTTTACTTTTGAATTTGAAACTTACTTGAATTTGATCCTTTAGATTTCTATATCAAAAATAGACTTACAAAGTTGTCTCAATTTATTAATTGATACTAACCCTAGATTCTTGCCTCCGAAAAACGAATCAATACGTTCTGCTCGAGCTCCATCATGTATGATACGGTTTATATTACAACCCCCCCCAAAAAAAAAATGAGAGTTCTAGTGAACAGAACAAACGATGTCGAGCCAAAAGCACTTTCATTCCTAATATAATAATAAAAAGTGGTGGATGTAAGAATCCACAGTGGATCGTATCCTTCAAGTCGCACGTTGCCTTCTACCACATCGTTTTAAACGAAGTTTTACCATAACATTCCTTTAGTTTGGAACCAGTATGTAATTAATTCCATTATGGAATTATGAATAGTCATTGGTTCGATCAATACCTAGTAATCTATACTTTATTCTTTTTTCCTTCTATATGAAATAGAGTTTCTGAAGAAGTCTAAGCATTAACCCCAGAAACATATATTTATAAATATTAAAATATATAAATCTATAATATTTTAAAATATTATAAATACTAATTATAAATAAAAATAACACGAATAAAATTCAAACAAATAAATAAGTTCTCTTTGAATCTGGATCTTCAAGTAACCTGATAGGATAAATTCACCAATTTCACACTTCTTCGAGTACTAAGAACTCCTAAGAAATCATCAATTTAATCTAATTGATTGAAAATTTTCTGACCTCCATATCATTATTTGAATAAGATTTTATAGTTTATAGTTTATAGTAAGACCACATTGCATTTTATCATCATACGAGAAAGATAAATCCAGATTTGTATTAAATCATCAATGATTAAAAAAATCCAATTTATTTTTTTAATGAAATAGTGGATAAAGAATGATGTAAAAGAAGATTTAGGTTGCTATATATTTTATTTTTTTTTCATACCGATTGAAAAAAAAATAAAGAATCGAAATAAAAAACTATGGAATCTATGTATGTATCAGATAGACTAAACTATTGTTACTGAAAGAAATTCTAGCTATTCTATAAATAATATTTATAGATCACAAATAGATTCTATTACATCTGCGTGTTATTTGAATTCGATTCAATTTGTGAAAAAGATATGATTCAGAGAAGACTCATTAAGAATAAGAATTCAATTTTTTTTTTTTTTTCAATTTTATAGCTTCAAAAAAGTAACCTTTATTCTGATATAATATATATATATTATATATATCAAATATTCTATGATTCATATGGGTTAAGTATATGATATTATTATACTGTTTTGGATATGTGGACGGATATGCTCTGGGACGGAAGGATTCGAACCTCCGAATAACGGGACCAAAACCCGTTGCCTTACCACTTGGCCACGCCCCATTTACATTTATACTTGACACTAATAAACACTAATATTGTTATTGGTTGTTCGTCAACTTCAGTCTAAATATCTTAAATATCTATAAAATAAATTAGATTCTTGATAGAATTGTGCTATGTGTAGATATAGAATTAAACTGATGAATTTATTGATCATTACATCTAATTCAATTAAGATATTGTATGAAAGTATGATTTATTCTATTCACTTTTGATTTGAGAGTTGAAGTTGAAGGAGTTTTGATTGGACGAGTTCAAATCAAAGAAGTTCTTTTGGTCTATCTAATTTATTTTTATTAATTTTCCCTTCTATCAATAACTCAACTTATTAATAACTCAATCAAAATAAATACAATTATCCTCAAGAACAAAATGGTTTTTATGCTTAATATATTTAGTTTGATCTGTATCTGTCTTAATTCTGTCCTTTATTCAAGTAGTTTTTTCGTCGCCAAATTGCCTGAGGCCTATGCTTTTTTCAATCCAATCGTAGATGTTATGCCAGTAATACCTGTGCTATTTTTTCTCTTAGCTTTTGTTTGGCAAGCTGCTGTAAGTTTTCGATGAGATTTTTAATACTGTCCTAGACAAATTGCTGATTTATTCGAAAAAAAAAAAAATTTACCATATTGATAAGATCAGATAAGTCTTAAAGTATCTGTGAAACCTCGAGTCAAATATTGAAATTCTGGTATAACCATAATAAATCGGGATCACCACGTTTCACTTCCTTATTCTGACTTTTTCCATTGCAAAACCTCTTGGAGTCTTACACAATTTGTGGGTATGAAAGAATATTTTTGGTAATGAAAAAAAAAAATATTATAAATGAATCTTTTGAAAATTCTTTTCTATTTCTCATCTCAAATCAAAAGAACTTTAGTTTATTTATTGGTGTCAAAATCAAAATAGAAACATACATACTAGGATATGCGGTATAAAATACAAATATACAAATAGAGAATCTATTCTCTTTTTTCCTAAAAAAATAATTCTTGGAGATTGTGTAATGCTTACTCTAAAACTATTTGTTTACACGATAGTAATATTCTTTGTCTCTCTATTCATCTTCGGATTTCTATCTAATGATCCGGGACGTAATCCTGGACGTGAAGAATAAAAATAAATAAGGTTTTTTTTTTTACTCGATTTTGAAATGTTCTGAAATGTTCTTAATAGGATTTTAGCTACTTCACATTTTTAACTATATAATTTTAACTATTATAAAATAACTAAAAAAACTTAAATAAAGAACTAACTCACGAAAGATTTGAAAGGAAACAAAAAGTTATCGACGAAAACGGAAAGAGAGGGATTCGAACCCTCGGTACGAAAAACTCGTACAACGGATTAGCAATCCGACGCTTTAGTCCACTCAGCCATCTTTCCCCCAATTGAAAAAGGATAATTATTATGTTACATAAGCAAAATTAGGGCTTGAAAAAGGCCCCTTTCTTTTTATTTAGTTTATTTATAGTTTTGTTTTTCAACTAATATAATATTTAAAACTAAATAAAATACAAAGGATCCCTCTTTGATTTTGTCCAAAGAAACCCTTTCTTTACACGGCTTGGCCTGGTCAGTACCTAGCTGGGCCGGGCCTCTTTTGTTCCAAGGAATCAAATTAAAATTAAATAAATCATTTTAATTTGAAAACACAAATTCTTATTATTGATATTGAAACAATCATAATAAGGACTATTTCGGTTCCTTTGCTATTTTGATATATAATCAAAATGTCAGTTCCTATCTTAATTTCTTAGCTTTATCTTTTATTTACTTTTTTTTTCAGTAAAAAATAAGTTAAAGTAAACAAATGTAAATAAAAAAAATAAGATAAGAAAACAAATGAACTATGAATCTTTGAACAATGCATTTTTATGTTACGGCTTAAATAGTTTTGTCAACCCATATCCGTCAAAAAACTCCAGCAAAAGACTTGGTATTTAGTTATTTAAATGAGTTCTCTTTTCCTAATCTCTTAAGTCCTCGGGTTAACGCTCTAATTTGCATGATTCTTTTTTGATCCTATACTTTTGATTACGACCAAGTTTCTTGTTCGACAAAAAGTCGATTTATATACAATAATCGGATTGTAGCGGGTATAGTTTAGTGGTAAAAGTGTGATTCGTTCTGTTAATCCCTTAACAGTTAAGGGGTCCCTCGGTTTGATTAATAACCCATTCCGATCAAAACAAAAACTTTATCTCGTAAAAAGGATTTAAGCC